AATGTTTCTTTAGCAGATCCCCCGCTAACCCGAGTGAACATTCAAATATCTGTCCCACATTCATTCGTGAGGGGACTCCTAATGGGTTGAATACCATATCAACAGGCGTTCCATCTTGCAAATAGGGCATATCTTGTCTAGACAAAATCTTAGAAATTATACCCTTATTCCCATGTCTTCCAGCTACTTTATCACCTACTTTGATTTCACGTTTCTGTGAAATATATACACGAATCCTTTCTGGATTAGAATTGGAAACACCTCTTCTATGGATCCATCTCACATCAATAACTCGACCCCTTCCCCCTATAGGTAGTCTTAGAGAAGTTTCTTTTGAAGTGGATATCTGAATGCCAAGTATAGCTCGTAATAATCTATCCTCCGGGGCATAGGAGGATTCGCTCGCTGTCTGAGGTGTTAATTTACCTACTAAAATATCACCTGTTTCTATCCAAGATCCCAGCATCACAATTCCGTTTCTGTCTAAATTTCGGAGTAAACGAGCTTCTAAATGCGGGATCTCCTTAGTGATTCTTTCAGGACCTTGGCTTGTTACATGAGTCTGAATTTCATATTTCTGGATGTGAAAAGAAGTATAAATATCTTTATAAACCAGACGTTCGCTAATTAGTACTGCGTCTTCAAAATTGTAACCTTCCCATGGCATATAAGCTACTAATACATTTTTTCCTAAAGCGAGTTCCCCACCAGCTGTAGCCGCACCGCCCGCTAGAATTTGTCCCTTTTTAATGTATTTACCCCGCTGAACCTGAGTTTTTTGATTCATACAAGTATTTTTGTTGGAACGTTGATACATAACCAATGGAATGCTTAGAGTATTCCCATTACTTGAGAAAATGATCTTTTGAGTATCAGTATAAATGATTTTTCCCTTGCGTTCGGCTATAACTGAAACCCCCGAATCTAGAGCCGTTTGTCCTTCCAACCCAGTTCCAACAATGCACTTCTCGGACCGAGAAAGGGGAACTGCTTGGCGCTGCATATTAGAACTCATTAAAGCTCGATTCGCATCATTATGTTCAATAAAAGGAATGAGGGAAGCTCCAATAGAAAAATATTGGAAGGGAAAAATGCTTCTAAGATGAATATCTTCCCATGCAATAGTCAGGAATTCTTGACGATATCGAGCTGGAACAACCTGTTGTTCTTGAATATCCCGATTCAAAGCCAAAGAATTTCCTGCTGCTACCATATAATATTCATCTCTATTTGGTGATAAATAAACCATCTGTGCCTCTTTTGATCTCTCAGATAATCCATAAAATGGACTCTCTATAGATCCCCAATAACCAACCTTCACATGAATAGCTAATGATCCCATAAGTCCAACATTGATCCCTTCGGACGTGTCAATTGGACAAATACGTCCATAGTGACTCGGGTGGATATCTCGTATTCGAAAACTAGCAGTTCGTCCCGTCAATCCTCCAGGACCCAAATAACTCCATTTTCGCCCATGAACAATTTGTGTCAACGGATTAGTTCGATCCAAAACTTGAGATAAAGGGTGTAGGCCAAAAAACGATTCATAAGTAGTTGTTAATGAAGTTGAAGTTACCAAATTTTGAGGAGTCGGTATCAATTTATGCCTGATTGCTCCACATATAGTTCCTCGAACCGTATTTTCTAAACGAACAAGAGCCAATCCAAATTGATCCTGTAATAGATCTGCTACAGAACGAATACGTTTATTTTTCAAGTGACTCATATCGTCAAGTGTACCCATTCCCAATTTCATTCCAATCAAATGATCCACAGCAGCCAATAAATCTCGTGGTAACAAAAATGTATTGTTTTGGGGTATATCAAGATTAAGTCTCCGGTTCATATTTCGTCGACCAATCTTTCCTAACTCACATCTTTGTTGAAAAAATTTCTTTTGTAATTCCTTGCATAAGGACTCAGAAAATACTGGATCCCCCCCTACACAGGCAAATTGTTGATAAAACTCCAAAATAGCATTTTCTTTTGACCCAATCTTTTTTTTCTCTTTATCATTCGGGAAAGACAAAAAAATCTCAGGGTAACAAACATTATCTAAAATTTCTCTTATATTCGAACCCATAGCTGATGATAGAACTAGAATAGATATTTTTTGTTTTCTACTTACACGGGCCCATATCCTTGCTTTTCTATCAATTTCTAATTCCGACCTTCCCCCCCAATCCGATATTATAGTACTGGTATAGACAGAAACTCCGTTATGTTCCAATTCTGAACGATAGTAAATACCGGGACTTTGCAATATTTGGTTGATCACAATTCGGTATATTCCATTTACTATAGAGGTTCCAAAAGAATTCATTATAGGGATGTTTCCAATAAAAACGATTTGTTCTTGCATATTTCTACCCGTTTTCCAAATTAAGACCGCGGGTACATATAATTCAGAAGAATATGTGAGTGATTCATACACAGCATCTCTTTCTGTTATCAAGGGCTCTACCAATTGATATGTTTCCACAAATAATTGAAATTCAATTTCTTGATCTCTATCTTCAATTTTTTGAAACTTATGAAATTCTTCCGCCAAGCCCTGATTAATGAACCTACAAAATCCCTCAAATTGTATCTGACTAAATCCAGGTATTGTGGACATTCCCTCATTTCCATTCTGGAGCATCTTAATCTGAAGTTTCCTCTTTATTGAAAAAATCCCATTATCAGCTTTTGGCTCACTATTCATCGAACCCTACCAATTGATCTAGCAATGATGGAATGGATATTCTGTTTACTGAATCACATAAAATTTTAGTCAACTCCATCCATATATATCGTATGAACGAAAGCAAGACAGAGAAATGAAGGGCATTTTCGATGCAAGTTCGAATTTGATCTTGAGACAGGTACAAATAGAAAGAAATGGAAATTAATAAAGCATTCCTGGGAAAAATTATGTCACTTAGGCTGATGCAGTCTTTTATCGGATATAAAAATTGATCCAATTTAGACCTAATACCTAATTCTTTTATTATGATTTTTATATTTTTATTATGATATTAATGATGATATTAATGATATTATGATCAGCGTACAAAAAAAGAAAAAATAAATGATTTTAGGATTGAATCTGTTCTCTATGAATGAGATAAAAACAGAAGAATCAGGAACAACATAGAGTTTCCCTTTTTTTTAGCACACGCAATTTAATGTTCAAAAAGTAATTCGCAAATCTTTTTTTGGTAGTAAAATTTATAAAATACAATGGAATTGCGTACGTATATAGTCATAGGAGTAATCTTTAGGAAGTACATGACGATATAGCTATCTAGCTATCCGTATATCACATCTTTTATAAGAATTCAACCTAGGTTAGGTCGTACTCTATTATAATGTCTATCTTTTATTCATATTCAATTATTCATATTCAATGAAATATTCAAGCACGATGATCCTATAATAGGGATATGTGCATAAGAAATAGACCCGGCTTGGTATCCACGTATAACAATTTATGTTCTAGAGTTTACACTTTTCTGGGGTTTACATATACACATATATTGTATTATAATTACATAATTAGATAATTAGAATTGATCATGTAATTGATAATGATTAGTCGTAAATCAATTGGATTTTGCATCCATTAAGATAAGGAGATACAAAATTAAGAGCTGTTCGCTAATTCAAAGTAAGAAAAGTAAGTAAGAGTAAAAGAGTAATAATTAAATATTAAATAGTTAATGGAGTAACAGAGTAATTTATTCGAAATTGACCTGCATTTTACAGTCTGTGACCGGGCCGGGAATCTTTTCACTTTTCTATGCGTGTTTTGAGATAAAATCAATCGGAGAAAAGAATAGAAATAGGATCCAATAAAAAAGAGGAATTTCTTTATTCTTCTTCATTTCTTTGTCTGTTTTGGATGTAATTTGGCGACATGGCCAAGTGGTAAGGCGGGGGACTGCAAATCCTTTATCCCCGGTTCGAATCTGGGTGTCGCCTGATCAACAAAAAAATACTTGGAATTTCTTAATTCTGTTAATCGAACTTGACGAATTCTTGCCCCGCAAAAGCATAGGCAAGGGCTAGGTCTGTCGATACTTAATTTTGAGAACCATAGGTCCTATAAAAGACTGTCATCTTTTTTCTCAAAATCTGGGTTCTGAGTGTGGCTCAAAAAAGTACCAATAAATCTGAAGCAACCCAATCTTATGAAAGATTGGTTTGGGCTATTCTGAATTGAATCCAATAAAAGAAATAGCAAGAATTCATTCTGGAGAACTATGAAAGTAAGAAGTCGGAAATATTGATATGAAATATTGGTATACAAACCAAAGGTTCCTAAGAGACACTCCTTTTTAGCTACTAAGGTTTAATAAAAGATTCTAAAAAAGACTATAAAGACTCCCTAATTATTTTACACTTTTTTTTTACACTTTTCTTAACTTTTCTTAATATTGAGGTAACTCTGTTTGCGATGAAATTAGATTAGATAGGCTGATATGGTAAATTCATTTAAGAATTGTGGCAAAGAACTGAAGATACTTTAACTCTCACTAGAGGTTCTGAATACTGTTCATAAATTGAATCAGAATGGCTGACTGGCTCTTCTTTGTATTTGTATTGTATCTTTTCTTTTTTCTTATTCTCTTTTTTTTTTTTCAATTCTTTGCTATTTCATTCAATAGAATTCTGTAGAATAAGAAATCTATGAATTTATTATGAATGGATTCATTAAATTGTTTCATAAAAAGTCATAAGTAAGAATCCTGTTTTGACTCTGCACCATTGATTCCACTATGATTATGAATCAATAATGGAATCATTCCTTCATTTCATAGAGATAGGGGCATCATTCGTATGGATATAGTAAGTTTTGCTTGGGCTGCTTTAATGGTAGTGTTTACATTTTCTCTTTCACTTGTAGTATGGGGAAGGAGTGGACTTTAGAGCTAGGAATAAGACTTTACTAAAAAATATACTTCTATCAATTGTGATCGTTTTGCGAAAGCTTAAAAAAACTTGACTTGCTTTAG